CCCGCATCGTTAGCTTGGAAGGCTAGGGGTTATAGTCGACGTTGATTTATTATTTTTAACGTCTCTAATTCAAAACCGAACATGAAATTTTGGTTTCATTCGGCTCCTTTATGGAAGATTTATGTATTCTCAGAAACAAAAATGAGATCCATAACATCTATGTCAGCTTTTCTTGTTAAATGTACCCAAAGCTACTCGCTTTCTAGATGATCCCTCTAGAAGAGGGGGATTCTATTATCCCAAATCCGTCTAATCTAGTTACTTCGTTCCCTATTTCCACTCGAGGGATCCTGAGGAAAAGAATGTAGTTTCCACCGAGCTAAAATAATATACTGATGGTTCTAGTAAACCAAAACTCTCATTTTCTAGCTATTTGGCTTCAATCTTACCTTTACAACACAAAAATTGAAGATCTAGTTACGATTGGAACTAAACTTTTGTTTTGTATCTTCATCCATAGATCCTTTACTAATACTTATTCAATTTAATTGGAATATTTGATCCAATTCAAAAAAAAAATTATGCTTCGCGACCCCATAACCTTTTTATTCAATTTCGAATTGAACTTTGGATACAAATCGTGAGAATGTATATTCTTCCTCAAATATGCTATTGAGGCAAAAAGGATTAAACCTTTTTAGGAAATAAAGTTTTTTTGATCGGAATATGAAAAAACCGAAAGATCCCTTAACTATTTAAGTTATTAATCGAACGAATCACACTTTTACCACTAAACTATACCCGCTTCATATCCATTATTATATATGAATATACCTTTTGTCGAACAAAGGAATGAGATGCTATCTTAATAGCATCAGACTCATGAAAATTCTATAGACGAAGAACATAAAGCTTATTCAAATAACAAAATTCTAATAAAGTGAAAAGTATAACTTTTCACTTGCTGGAAGTTATTACTGACAGTCCCGAATCGAAAGAATTATTGAAGCTGGACCATAAACATGATAAATTCCGCATTTTTTGTGCTTCCCGTCCAACTGCCGGATTTTTTGAATTTGAATTCGGATTTATTGGATCTCAAATGTTCAAATAAAGCTTGTCCCTTGAACAAATAAATGAGTTATGTTATATATGTTATAAGTGTTTCATTTTAGATATTATATTGTTTCATTTAATGTATGTGCTCTTTTCCAGTTAAGTCATTAAATAAATTGAGAAAAAATACTAATAAAAAAAAATCTTAATACTTATTTTTTTTTCTTAAATGAAAATTTTTAAATGAAATTAAAAAATTTAAAAAAAGAATGGGAAAAATGTTTCTATTCTCATAGTATATTCTATAGTTCTATAGTATTATATATTCTATAGTTCTATAGTATTAAAAGTATTAAAAGTATTTAAAGTATTAATAATACTCAGAAATGACACTATAGGAATGGAGATGGAAATTTTCTTTATTGTTGCTTCAATAACAAGTATCTTTAATTTGATATCAAATTAAAAAGAATGAAATTGTTTGATCTATGAAATGATTTATCAGAAGTAATGTAATAGCCCGGCCAGTACTTAACCAGGCCGGGGGAATGAGCCTTTTTTACAAAATGCAAAAAGTAAAGTAATGTATTCTTTCTATCTCTATTCTATTGGAGATACCTGTGTCGAATCATTTCATTATATTATCTATCTAAATTTTAAATTACTGTAAATTACTGATTAAAATAGATATAGAATATTATTCTATTATATTATCGTTATTTTATCCTTATAATTATAATAAATAAAGAAAAACGGGCTTTTTTCCATTTTTTTTGTATTTCACGTGTTACATCAAATAAAAATTTGCAATTTGAATTGGGAGAGATGGCTGAGTGGACTAAAGCGGCAGATTGCTAATCCGTTGTACGAGTTATTTGTACCGAGGGTTCGAATCCCTCTCTCTCCGCTCCCTCTGATCACTTCAGACTTTCCATTTTTTTTTTCAATTTTGGCCCCTTGATTTTTTCATCATAGGTAAATGTATAGAATACATAAAAAAAGTAAAGAAAAACTCAAAATCTTTTTTTTTATTCCTCACGTCCAGGATTACGGCCCGGATCGTTAGATAAGAATCCAAAGATGAAGAGAGAAACAAAAAATATCACTACTGTGTAAACAAAGAGTTTGAGAGTAAGCATTACACAATCTCCAATATTATTTTTTTTTTTTGAAAAAGGAAATAGATTGCCTATTTTTTGTCACATACACTATTTTGACATAACACCCCAAAAATGAAGTCTTTTCTTGAAAAAAAAAGTCAATTTTACGAATTTATTTGTAATAAGAAAAGAAAGATTCTGCTTCCTTCATTACCAACAATTTTTGGCCATATCCATTATTTGGTATTGTGGGGTCCTTAGAAAGTCCTTGTTTACTGGAAGGTCAGAACGAGGAAATAAGTCGATCAAAATTTATCACCGCGGTTATTCAATTCAATATACAAGAATTTCTATTTTTGAATCGAAGGTTCATAATGTAAAACTTATCAGATCTTATCAATTTTTTGAATTTTTTTCGGATAAATCATGAATTTTGCGGAGCATTCAAGATTTTATCGAAAACTTACAGCAGCTTGCCAAACAAAGGCTAAGAGCAAAAATAGTACAGGTATGACAGGCATAACATCTACGATTGGATTGAAAAAGGCATAAGCCTCGGGCAATTTGCCGAAGAAAAAACTACTCGAAAAAAGAGTAGAATTAAGACAGATACAGATTAAACTAAAGATATTAAGCATAACAAACATTTCATTCTTGTAGATTAGAAAATTTGATTTTGGTTGAGTTCTTTTTATGAGGGAAAAATGAAAGGTAGGTAAAAAAAACCTTCTTGTTCTTCGAATTCTCCCAAATCAAAAATCTTTCCTTTTATTCTCAAATGAGAATACAAGGAATTTGAGTTTCATACAATATCTTAATTGAATTTTATGTAATGATCAATCTTTTTTTCTATATTTTCATGTGTTGAATCCTAGCAGCAACATATTTCATATATGTTTGAGTTGGGATTGACGAATGACTAATACCAATATTAGTCTTTATTAGTATTGAAGATAGATTCAAAATCGAAATGGGGCGTGGCCAAGCGGTAAGGCAACGGGTTTTGGTCCCGTTATTCGGAGGTTCGAATCCTTCCGTCCCAGATCGTCTCTATGAGAAACGAAAGATTCTTCTCTATTAACAATTTTCTGTTTAATCTTGGATATAATGCGATCTCACCATTTGTTCTTCATTTTAGGACGAATTCTAATAATTATACCCTTTTTCGTTTGGTTTCTCACAAACGCGATCGAGTGTACGGGTAGAAATAAAGATATTTCATGGAATTCTTAATAAAAAAAATTGGGGTGTATCATTCCCATATGTAAATTTATATATTCCATTTGCTTTACTTTATTAATTGGCAGAAAGATTGTTGAACCTGAAGTAAAACAAACTGCATAAAATGAGCAAGCCCTCTCCTATGTATATATAATATTTATGTATTATTTTATTTCATCACACAGTAGCTCTTTGGTTAAGTCAAAAGGGTCTGTGATTCTTTAAATATACATGATTATCCCCGATAATAATCGTTCGTTGTATATGATGGATACGAAAAGATTGGATTCTTCTTATTCTTTATTCTGATTTTCTCTTTCAGATGAAAGAAAGAATAACGACTTTAATCTTACCTTACACGATACTTTTTCTATTTCATATTCATGATTCATGAAAACAAAAAATTTTATTCTTACTTCATTTTTATGAGCCTTTGTACTCGAAGAAGTCTGAAAAATATATATTATATAGAAACTTACGATCTTTTCGAGTAATGGGAATAACTTATATTTGGTTAATACTTATATTTTATTTGGTTAATAACTGATTTTATTCCGGAATTGTAAATTCATTAAGGGCTGCTCCTTTGAGGTTTAGAATTCATTTGTTTAAGAAAAAAGGGATCTTTTTCATGATTCGTCATCCCGAACGATCTGTTGAAGATGTAAATAAGACTTAAGTAAACCCGTTTATTCGTCTTTTTTAGAAATCTCTTTCGCTTCATATTCTATGCTATGGGGTGAAATACCTTAAACCCTTTCTTTATAAGACCTTTTTTCCAGATAACTATTTATCTCTCCATAGATATATAAAAAGTATTATATACCATCGAGCCAATGACTATTCATGATTTCATATTGAATCAATTCCATACCGGTTCAAAATTCAATTTTTAATTAGAGGAATGTTATGGTAAAACTTCGTTTGAAACGATGTGGTAGAAAGCAACGTGCGACTTGAAGGACATGATTCGCTGTGGATTCTTACATCCACCATTTTCTATAGGAATGAAGATGCTCTTGAATCGACATAGTTTGTTCTGTTCTTGCTAGGAACCTAATTTGTGTTGGGTTGGTAAAAAGGAATAGTACATGATGGAGCTCGAGCAAAAAGTATTGATTCATTTATCGGGAGGGAGAATCTAGGGTTAGTAACAATTAATAAGTTAGACCAACTTTGTAAGTATATCCTCAATATAGAAATGGAAGAGTTCAAATTCGAACAAGTTTGAAATAAAATAAATAAAGTCAAATTTGTCGGAATTGGTAAAATAAAACTTTTCGATTAAAATGTAAAGTGTATTATATTACAAGGGAATAAATCGTTCATATTATCTTTCCATATAAAGAAAAAAACAAAAGGTATGTTGCTGCCATTTTGAAAAAAAAGGGGGGGAGTATAGATCACCGAAGTAATGTCTAAACCCAATGATTTTACAAAGCAAAGAGAAAGGATTCCGGAACAAGGAAACACTATTTTCAATTGTCTCCATTTTTTTTTTATAATGAGGAATAAAAATCGATTCTAGACGAGACAAACAAAAGAGGTTAGAGACGACTCAAGAAATGACTAAGGATTTATTTTCGAACTTTTTCAGAATTACCCAACTTGAGTTATGAGTACGAATGCTATTTCTTTTTTTTTTTTTCTGTAAGTAAGAAGAAAAAAAAAAACGTAAATCATAATTTTATTCATGATTTTTTGGATCTATTTGCCATTATATACAGAAATAAATATTAGAATCATTTTTTCTCGAGCCGTATGAGGAGAAACCCTCTTATACGTTTCTAGGGGGGGTATTATTTATCTACATCTATCCCAATGAGCGATCTATCGAATCGTTGCAATTGATGTTCGATCCCGACGAGAAGGAAGAGATCTTCGAAAAGTGGGTTTTTACGATCCAATACAGAATCAAACTTATTTAAACGTTCCTGCTATTCGTTATTTTCTTGAAAAAGGTGCTCAACCTACAGGAACTGTTCATGATATTTTAAGGAAAGCAGAATTATTTAAAGAACAAGCTTCGTAAAGAAAAAAAAATTATAAAAAAGAAAGGTAACTAGTATCCATTTTGGGTAATTAGTTACTCCAATTTTGTTCTTTTCTTGTTCTATTTATACTTAATTTACCTTGTTTCTTGTTGTGCCAATCCAACGCAAATCCTTATTTTATTTATTTTTTTTTTATATATTAATGCATTTAATTTAATTGCATTTTTTTTCTCAACATTCCATTCATATTGACAATGGTGTATCGAACAAATATAATTCGATCGTAGATAAATAGATCCGTTTATTCCGACTTCTGTTTATTGGTTTTTCCTTTACTTCATTCAAATGACGGGTTTGCCAGATTTACTGTTATACAAGATGTATTTTCTTAACGAAAATCAAAAATTTTGAGAAAAAGGGGGGCGATCATCTTTAAATGTAAATTTTTACATTTCTATTGGAAATCTGTTGTTTTTTAATTTAATCCGATCCGCCCATTTTGCTATTTTGATGTTTATAATTGATCATCCCATTTTTCCTTTCTATTTCTTTTTAGTTCAATGTTTTGACATAGTTGTATAGTGCAATTCATTTTATTTTTTTTCGCGCGTATCTATTAGATTTATCTGGGTTGCTAACTCAACGGTAGAGTACTCGGCTTTTAAGTGCGACTATGATCTTTTACACATTTGGATGAAGTAACGAATTCGTCCAGACTTTTGGTAGAGTCTATAAGACCACGACTGATCCTGAAAGGTAATGAATGGAAAAAATAGCATGTCGTAATAAAAAAATAAGAAAAAAAAAATGGAATTTCTTGCATTTCTGAATTATATTCTTACTTTTTTTTTAGTAGAATTCTGAGTTAATCCTTACCGGATCATTACAAAATTTTGTTTTGATTTTTGGAGTAGACAAAAGAAATTCACATTTAAAGAAATTCACATTTAGAGTTGGGTCTAGTGAATAAATGGATAGAGCTCTACGGCTCTAATTCTAGTAAAAAAAAAAGCAACGAGCTTCTATTCTTAATTTGAATAATTACCCGATCTAATTAGACGTTAAAAATAAATTAGTGCCTGATGCGGGGAAGGGTTCTCCTGTGAATGGACCTTTGATTCTTTTTTTTTTTGTAAATCCTAACTATTTTTTATTATGGATTGGAAACGAATGTGTAGAAGAAACAGTATACTGACAAAAAATTTTGTTCCAAAGTCAAAAGAGCGCTCGGGTTGCAAAAATAAAAGATTTTTTCCTCTGGTAATTATAACGAAGATAAATCTATTGGATAGAAGGGGCAAGGAAAAAGATCTCTTGATTGGGCTCCGTCCGGGGTATATATTTTTTTCTATACATATATCCTGTTCTGACCGTATTGCACTATGTATAATTTGATAACCCAAGAAATACCTATTGTTTTTGGTTCAAGTAGAAATGTAAGTCAATGGAAGAATTACAAGGATATTTAGAAAAGGATAGATCCCGGCAACAACACTTCCTATATCCGCTACTCTTTCAGGAGTATATTTATGCACTTGCTCATGATCATGGTTTAAATGGTTTGGTTTTTTACGAATCTGCAGAAGTTTTTGGTTATGACAATAAATCTAGTTTAGCGCTTGTAAAACGTTTAATTTCTCGAATTTCTCAACAGAATTCTTTGATTTCTTCAGTTAATGATTATAACCAAAATAGATTCGTTGGGCACAGCCACAACAATTTTTTTTATTCTCATTTTTATTCTCAAATGATATCAGAAAGTTTTGGAATTATTGTGGAAATTCCATTCTCTTTGCGATTAGTATCTCATTTCGAAGAAAAAGAAATACCAAAATATCATAATTTACGATCAATTCATTCAATTTTTCCCTTTTTAGAGGACAAATTTTCGCATTTAAATTATGTATCAGATATACTAATACCTCATCCCATCCATATGGAAATCTTGGTTCAAATTCTTCAATGCCTGATTCAAGATGTTCCCTTTTTGCATTTTTTGCAATTCTTTCTTCATGAATATCATAATTGGAATAATCTTCTCATTACTCAGAAGAAATCTATTTACGTTTTTTCAAAAGAAAATAAAAGACTATTTCAGTTCCTATATAATTCTTATGTATTTGAATGTGAATTTTTATTGATTTTTTTTCGTACACAATCTTCTTATTTACGATTAACCTCTTTTGGAA